ACAAGAAGATTAAATCAGAAATATCGACGGATTCTTGCGGAGTCGCAATAAAAATAAATATGAAATAAAAAAAGATCTACTGTTCCAATTTCATCTCTATCGAATTTGAATATCAGAATAGTGGATATAGTCATCATTCCATGGGTTAGGTCCACTTACTTTTTCTTTTGTTGATTTCTAATTTATTGAATAATGGAAAATAAAAATATATATATAGATTTGGCGATTCAAGAGACCACGTATCATTATTCATTATATTAGAATATAATTATGTTCAACTTTCTTTTCTAAATTACTCTCTAACTTATTAAAATGATAACTTATTTGAATTTAATTCAAAAAATTGGAAATTATACACTTTCTAATTTACTTTCTAATACTAATAATTTAATTAGAAAGTAAAGAAATTAAAAGCCCCTTATCGGATTTGAACCGATGACTTACGCCTTACCATGGCGTTACTCTACCACTGAGTTAAAAGGGCCCATTTGGTTCAATTCCTCAATTCCAGAATGAGCTACTAACCACTATGCGTCTACTGTATATATATTAAATATATATGCATAGAACGGATTCGATCTTATTCACCTAGTGACTCATTCCTGAATGAGAATTTTAATTTACTTAAAATTTACTTAACGGGATATTTTTGGTTTTTTGATATTTGATTTGATCAATGCAATGAATTGTTTCAAAGACTGATTTTAATTACCCCATCAAAATGGAACGAAATTCATTTGACTTATACATACATGTACTCACCCAATTCGACATAGATCCAAGATAGTTTATCTTGGCATGTGATGAAGAGATCCGTCCTGTCTCCTGAACAAAAATTTTAGAAAAAAAAAAACAAAAACACAATTTTTGATAACTTCTCGATCCATCTTTCTTCCCAGATTTCCATATTTATCCTGTGTTAGTTTCCTGGCTTAGTGTGAGATAGGCATACGCCTATTTTATTTCATTTTAACAATGAGAAAATCAATGAATGAAAGTGAAAAAAAAAAAATGAAACTGAACCCTCTTTTATGTTTTTTATGTCAGACCAATCACTTCTCGAAAAGATTCCGTACTAGACTCTTATATATTATTTATATAAATTATATATATTAATAATAAATAAAATAGAAAATAAATATATATATTAAAATATAGAAATATAATATTAATATAAATTATATAGACTATCGATTGATTTATCAAATTGTGATTAGAATGAATGATTCATGAATAGAAATCACGAGAATCATAAAAGATAGAAAAAGCCTTCGGATCTAGTCATACCATTATATTGACAATTTTCAAAAACTGTTCATACTATGAACAGAGTATGATATGATGCCAGTCGAGCAAGTATGCCCCCATCGTCTAGTGGTCAGGACATCTCTCTTTCAAGGAGGCAGCGGGGATTCGACTTCCCCTGGGGGTAGAAAGGAAGTTGATCATGGATTATTCATAAAGTTAGAATTGATTCTTCCTGGGTCGATGCCCGAGTGGTTAATGGGGACGGACTGTAAATTCGTTGGCAATATGTCTACGCTGGTTCAAATCCAGCTCGGCCCAATAATTCGCTGTCCACCATGAAATGATATAACCCATTTTTTTTTCTATAAATGCCAGAGAAAGAGAAAGGGAAGAATGCAAAAAGTCAAATTTGCTGATATATCCCTACTTTTATTTTTTCTTTATTTTTTTTTTCTCTAGTTACTTTTTTGTTTCCATAAATTCGGATCTTGCTAAGGATCCAGATTTCTATCAGGATCCTTTCATTAAATATAAAGTTTAATGAAAAGAAAAAAAATTTTATTATAGAAAAATCGATTATCAATCAATTTGGTAGATTACCAGTAATTCGTGTTACTATCACTAAAGTGATATCCATGTAGATATCAATATATCACTTGTGCCTCTATTTGTTACAACACACTGATTCTAATCTAAATCGAAATGATTTAAATGAAATGATAAGAAAGCATATGTATGCTATCCACTTGATTTCCATGGGATTGTAGTTCAATTGGTCAGAGCACCGCCCTGTCAAGGCGGAAGCTGCGGGTTCGAGCCCCGTCAGTCCCGACGGATCCAATAAAAAAAGAATACATCAACTCTCCCCTTTCGGTGAAAAGGGATAAAAATGGCAGAATTTCATTTTTTCTTTTCTCATCAAACAAATATGGGAATTTCCATTACTTTAACTATCACCAATTCACATATGTTTCTCCGCCATGAATTGGTACAATTATTGAGAGCATTCATCATATTCAACACTCCAAGAAAGAGATACTGTACCAGGTCTCTGGTTTTTTGCTTGCTCTCCATCCGTGTATGGAAATGGAATAGAATAGAGTACAATATGTTTCCTCGGAACGCATATATATACAAATGGACTTTTTCCTTGTTTTCCTTGTACGATACAAAAGGAATTTAACATAACATATTTTTAGTCCAAGGAAAAAGGATATTAATAAAATAAAGATTAAATAAGTCTTCACTAGAGAGGTAGTGAATAAGCTCTTTTTTAAGATTCCTGTCGATGTCGAAGAAAGAACAAACTCGCAATAAAATAGTGAATTTATTGGAATGGTAGATTTTTTTTTCTACTGGAACTCGTTTTTATCCCATTCCCTTTTTTTTTGTTTTCCAAGAAAATTAGATCATTAAAAAAAAAATTTCGAATTTCACTTCTTCCCTTTTTTCTATATTTTGTTTCTATTGTTTATTTGGAGTTATTTAGAAACTATTTTTGTAAACAATGGAAGTACAAGGCGTCTTATGTATGATACTTCATCAGATGATTGTACAAGGAAAGTGATAGGTTATAGAAATGAAAGCGTGGAAAAGAATGATAAATAAAGCAAAAGAATTTTTTTGATTGGATCAGGAATCAAATTATGTATTCGGTGTGGATAAAAGATCTTCCTATGTTATACTATTCAATTCTCGACGATGAATCAATTTGATAGCTCTGGTATTGTTATTCATGATATTAATCTCATTCGATATCATCGAAATCCAATTTATCCAATTGAATTTACAAGCGAAAGATTTCTCATCTCTATGGGATTAAATCCCGAGGTATTGCAAAGCAAAAAAAAAAAGAAAAGATGAAATTATGGAAGTAAATATTCTCGCATTTATTGCTACTGCACTCTTTATTCTCGTTCCTACTGCTTTTTTACTTATAATTTACGTAAAAACAGTCAGTCAAAGTGATTAATTTGAATCAAATTTCACTATCAATGACAAAAAGAATTTCAATTTCTCGTCTTAAATGAAACGAATGGATTAGACTCAGTAGTATCCTCGGTAGTATGGTAGAAAGAAAGATTCATCTATTTCTTTCTACCATACTATCCATTATTGTTATTTTAATGTATAAAAATACAAGTTGAATATCTTAAAATAAGGGAATCTACAATATTTATCTTTATCTATTTTTTTCGTCATAAATGTCAATATTAATTAAATCAATATTAATTATTAAATATAATAAATATGTAATGTACATATTTTCTCAATTTCATTTGTTTGCTTGATCTATTTGATTTGATTTGGGTTGATTCCCATCCATTAAAAATAATTGAAAGGCAAGTCTTACTCTTATGATTTTCTAATTCCTATTTATTTAATTAATAAAATAAAAAAAAAATAGTTAAAAAAAAAAGACTTTGCGGAACGATCTAGAAAACCAAAACAATTGATACAGTTTGATTCCTTAACTCAATTAGTAGTACCTCTAGAGTCCACTTCTTCCCCATACTACAAGTGAAAGGGAAAATGTAAAGACTACCATTAAAGCAGCCCAAGCGAGACTTACTATATCCATGTGAATTATGTTATGTCCCCTATTTCTATGAATATGAAGAAATTATTCCATTATTGTTCACTAATAATAGTGAAATCACTGGCGTAGAGTCAAAAAAGGGAGGGAGGGATTCGGACTCAAGACCATTGATGAAACACTCCAAAAAATGTGCTTATGCTTATAATGAATTCGTATAGGATTTCTACTAGAATCGGCAAAGATGTAAACACAAAAAATACTGACACTTTTGGAAGTATCCAAGGAATGTTACTCACATGTAGAAATAATAAGACTTACTTTTTTTTATTGCCCTTTATTTCTTTTTTTCCCTTCCTTCATTTTAGTAAGTAAAAGTAAATTATCGATCTAATCTAATATTGATTGAATTTGAATGTCTGAGCACTCCGAGACTTTCATGAGTCTGTATACAAAGTATCTTACATCCTTTCAAAAATTAGTAATTTGATTCCCTCTCTGTCTATCCAATCTAATTCAAGACTCAGTCAATAGACACTGCATAAATAGTGGAAAGGGTATCATATCAAGATTTACTGATTCCCTTCCACTACTCTAAGCTTTCCTTTAATTTTAGACGCAAGAATTTACACCACTTTCGAGAACAGAACCTCCAGAGCCAGAATCAAGAAAGGAAAGTATCAAGAGTCTTTTTCCTACGCTCGGTTTTGCGAGTTATATCAGTAAAGCAGAATAGGGGATTTCGAGTCTTTTGTTGAGGCGACACCCGGATTTGAACTGGGGAAAAAGGATTTGCAGTCCTCCGCCTTACCGCTCGGCCATGCCGCCAAAACGATCCAAACTAGATTAAAATTTTCTCGCTCTTTTTCGGGTTGAAAAAGCAAATATGGATTTTCAGTCACAAAAGACAAAATTCAGGACAAATTGGAACCATTAACTATTGACTGTAAATTCATGAACATTTTTGAATTTTAATCTCAAATTCTCTTTTTCTAATGATATAAGAAAATCATTCTAAATGGATTTAGAACTAATCAGTATTGATTTTTTTTTCAATTATAACAGCAATTATGAGTATATGTAAACCCCAGAACGTAAGTTACGTTGTTATATAGCTATATAATAGGGTTTTAGCTGTCTAGGAGGCTTATAGGGGGGAATTCGGGAATTCTCAAGAAATTTTTGTGTTTCAATTTTTCATTGAATAGATTGAAGA